ATTTGGGCCAAAATAACAGATGCCAAGAAGACCAAAAGACCTTGGACACGTAATGGATCTTGAAGTACTATTTCTGCATCTCCCTGACCAAATCCACCCACATTAGGATTACTCGTTAATGGTTGATCCAATTTTATGGATTCACCCTCTGAAACAAGAACTTCTGGTCCCGGAGGGATAATATCAACCACTTCACGTCCATCCGACGGATCTGTTATGGTTATTTCATACCCCCCTTTTTCTTTTCGTATGATTTTACTTACTATGCCCGACCCTGTAGCATTATAAACCGTATTGTTACTCTTGCTTCCGTCGGGATAAATCTGTCCCCTTCCCCTATTCCCCCCTACGTATATAGGATATTTTAAGAAGTGAACATCTTTCTTAGTAGCGGGGCCGGGGGAAAGAATAGGAAAGGTGATTTCACTATATTTCTGACCGGGGACAGGCCCTATCACAAGAATATTTTGTTTATTAGGGCGATAGCTCTGAAAAGACAAATTGCCTATCTTTTCTTTCATCTCGGGAGAAATACGATCGGGAGGAGCTAATTCAAACCCCTCCGGTAAAATAAGAACAGCCCCCACATTCAAACCCCCTTTCTTACCATTAGCAAGAACTTGTTTCACTTGCTTATCATAAGGAATTCGAACAACTGCTTCAAATACAGTATCAGGGAGTACCGCCTGTGGAACCTCAATATCCACGGGCTTATTAGCTAAATGGCAGTTGGCACAGACAATACGCCCGGTCGCTTCTCGTGGATTTTCATAACCCTGCTGCGCAAAAATGGGATATGCACTTGAAATGGATGTCCGAGTTATGATATATATCATGAGTGATACGGAAATAGATCGAGTAATATGTTCCTTTATCCAAGAAAAAGTCTTTCTAGTTTGCATGGTCTAATCGTTGATCCGAAAATTTCTACAATAAATTTGGCAGGTCTCTAGTATAGTTATAGTTCCCTGTCCACGATTCTGCTATTTATTGGAATCATTTTACTAGAATACTATAGTATAAGTATACTATGAAAATAGTATGAAAATCGCCTGTTTTTAATACTTCTGTAGAGCTACAAAGCAAGAAACATTCTAATTGGATTAATATCGGCGGATCTTTTATCAATCATTCATTGAATGATAAATAACTACAAGTGACGGAGATACACGATTTAAATAATGAAAAATCCAATATTTAAAAATAGTATCGAGAATAACTGGAAAAATGGAAACAAGACCAGATATAATTTGATCATTATGACCAAATCCAAAATCTTTGTAGACAGAACCAATCATTAGTTCCCAACCATGGGGTGAATGAAATCCGATACATAAATCGGTTAATAAAAGAATAAAAAAAGCTTTGACTGTATCACTTAAGTTATATAGGAATTCTTGAGTCCAAGAGTTAAGAATAACAAGTTCTTGATTACCTAAAATAGAATAACCGGTTAGAATAACAAAACAGATTAGATTTGTTGAGAAGTGCAAAATCGTATGGATACGATCCTCATTGTGTATCTTGATTAATTGGATCGTTTCTTTGTGGATTTCTATAGGAAGCTTTTGCAGATGTGTCTCCGAGTATTCCTTGATCATTTCTTCCAAGAAGAGGATTTCCTCTAATTCTATGAACTTTTCTAGAAAACTTTTTTCTTGCATATCATTCAAAAAATTTTCGGATTGACCCGTATTCGACCAACTAGTAACCCAAGATTCCATACTTTTAGTAAATGAGAGAGAAATCCACCAGGGCAGAAATACTATAGATGCAAGATACAAAAGAGGAGTGAATGCTTTCTTTTTTGCCATTTTTAACCTGTGAATTTTTAATTAACCCACTCCATTTGTCGACTCTATGTGATCCAATATTTCTTTCAAACCAAACATGAGTTCTAGACAAGGTATCAAACCTATGAATCTATTTTCTTTGTGATTTTGTTTGAATCTAGAAAGAATACAGAAATAGACTAAGACTCCACTTGGAATTCGACTGAAGAAATAATACAAAATTGTGTTTCCAGATATCTCAATTCATCAAATTCCAAACAAAACACGTGTCTCCTTTCGATCAATGAACAAAAGAAGTCCTTTAAGGAATGAATATTGTTGAGATTTGGAGACGTAAAGAACTCTTTTTCTATCAAAATATCAAATATTTCAAAAAAATTCAAAGGAGTTTCCATGGTCAAGAATAGAATAATTGAGAGAAAGATATTGTGATGATCAAAAAATCGATTGACAAAAAGAAAAGAATTTACAAGATATGATTTATCTGCATCTAAAGTATCACTTAGTTATAGAAAAAACAAGATTCTTGTATTTTTCCCTCCTGCGGAGAAAGCATTCGTTCTTCAGCCCAATCCCTTTCTCAAAAGACTTCAATTGGTACGCGCAAGAAATAGGCCAATTCCGCGGCTTTTTGTTCAATTTCTCGTGGAGTCAAATTCTCATCAGTACGGGTCAACGGAATAGCCCCCCGGCCTCTGATGTCCATATAAAGGATACGGCGAGCATAAATACCCTCTTTAACTTCTATTCTAACGGATTGAATATCTTTTATACGGAATCGGAGGAATATGCGACGATTTTTTCCAGGAAATCCCCACCGAAAAATACACACCATTCCTTCCTTTCTATCGAATTGATCATAACCACTACCTACATTCCAGGAAATTGTGCACCACAAGTAGGAACTAATAAAGAGACCTGCGATCCCGTAGAAAGACATGACGATCCCTTGTGGAAAAAAAAGGATTTGCTGAGACGGAACAAAAGATATCCAATTTCTACCAGGATAACTGGAAGTTCCAACCAATAAGAATCCTAATGAACCTAAAAAAACGATAAGCGCCCAGCAAAAATTACTTAGTTTTCGAGACCCCGTTATAAGTTCTATCCATATATGTTCTGATCGCCAACTCATACTTGATCCGATTGCATTTTATTGGAATTGAGAGAATACCCAAAATGGTTTTGACTTTACTTTTTTGTTTCCGAATGAACTTTCATCAACTAGCACTAGTTTAATGTGAACTAGCACTAGATTGATGGGAACCTTTAGGAGTAATTCCTCAAATTGGTTAGATCTAAAATAATAACACACCCTTCCTATGATCCCAATATACAGATATACATATAGATCCGCCAACTTTACATTTTGGGTATCCAGCAGTCCTGATCTATTTCAAACTAGCTGGAATTCAGTTACCCATAGATCATTTTCTGCAGGCATAAGAGCTTTTTCCTTTATGTTCGTCAGAAATCACATGTTCTACCTTATTTCATTTCCCGAAATAAATATATGGGTTATGCTACAAGTCTAAGTTTCAAAAAAACGGATGAGATTGGGTCCCCTCAGATCTAAACAATCTTGTTTTTTTGAACATGAAGAAATAAAGAAGCCATTGCAATCGCCGGAAATACTAGGCCTACTAAAGGCACAAAAATAGAGGGAAATTGGAAAGTTGTCATAAAATGGGTACCTCGATTTACTATTTGTACCTGTTCTTATTGTTTTTAATATCATATTTATTATTTATACTAATTATAATTAATAATTGTAATTAGTATGAATTCGTAGTTATTATGAATTCATTCAATTTGAAAATTCTTATTACAGATATAAGTATCTAATTGAGTATATAGAATAAGTCCAAGGAATGTAGAACGCAAAAAATGGACTTATTCGTCTATCTACATGAAAGATACATATGATAATCCATTTGATTATTTTTCTTCATTTCTTTGTGTTTTGTTATTGTCTTCGAATTTAATATTAATAGGAGTTTCTTACAAATTATTGAAAGATTCATTAGAATGCGGCACAACCGGGATTTTTAGTGAAAATAGGATTTTCGGGGGATGAAGAAAGATACAAAACCATACATCTATTTTTTTCTATATTGGAATTTGATTCTATACCTAAGACAAAATTCGTTTTATTTGCCTAATTTCACGAAAGGAAGAACTCGTGTTTTTATCTTGTTGATAGAGACCTTCTTAATTAGTAATCAGGAATCCAGGTAAAAAAAGAGTTATCCACCACTTTTTATTCTTTTTACAATTAGATCTTAGGTCACCAAAGAAAACTTCATTCTTAGTTACTTTGATTCCGATAAGCAAACTACTTGTTTGCTACAAATAATTGAACCTAGTGCATTGAATTGAAATTCAAGGGAAAGAAGGCGTGGAGCTTAAATAACTCACTCAGAACACTTTTTAAAAGATTACGTGGTACGATTAGGTCAAATAAGCCCTTCTGGAATAAATATTCAGAAGCTTGTGAACCTTCGGGTATCGTTTTATTCAATGTTTGTTCAATTACTCTTTTACCCGCAAATGCAATGTAGGAATTTGGTTCTGCAATAATAATATCTCCCAACATACCAAAACTAGCTGTTACCCCGCCGGTAGTCGGAGATGTAAGGATTGATACATACAATAACTTTTTATTTGATTGGTAATCATATAAGGCAGACGAGATTTTAGCCATTTGCATCAAGCTCAAACTTCCTTCTTGCATGCGCGCCCCCCCCGAAGCGCACACTATAATAAGAGGTATAAATTGATTGGTAGCGTACTCAATCAAACGGGTTATTTTCTCCCCGACTACGGAGCCCATACTACCCCCCATAAATTTAAAATCCATAACCCCAATTGCTACGGGAATACCATTTAGTTGACCTACGCCTGTTTGAACAGCCTCGGTTAATCCTATGTTTCTTTGATAAAAATCAATACGATCTTTATAAGTCTCCTCCTCCGAATGAAATCCAATGGGATCCCCGGAGACCATGTCTTCATCCATAGGATCCCAAGTACCGGGGTCGATCAAAACTTCGATTCTTTCTGAACTACTCATTTTCAAATGATATCCACATTGTTCACAAATATTAATTTGTGATTTCAAAAGTTTCTTATAATTTAATCCATAACAATTTTCGCATTGAACCCACAACTGCTTGTATTTTTGAGTTTCGTCGAGATCGCTAGCTC